TTAGCCGTTGCTTGCCTTACGTGTATATAATATGGAAGGGTCGAGCGTCTTCAAACCTTAGCCACTTGAGCCGTATGCGGGGGAACTCGCACGTGCGGTTCTTAGGGGGGAGAGCTAGTAGGAACCATCCTATCCCAATAGCGTATATTTGGAGCTCAATATGAAATCCTATTTTCTTGCAAGACCCGTTCGGATAAGGGAAAAGTCCAGAGATTGCTTCGAAGTAAGATCCTTGCGTTGACCCTTTCCTGAACCAGAACCGGGGGGGGAGGGGTTGAGAGGAAAGAAAAGGGGATCCAAATTTCCCATCAATAAAGTGAGGGCTTTCCGGACCTTCCCCACCCCTCTTTCCATTCTTCCTTCCCCTCTCACTCCCCCTTTTTCAAGAAAGAAGCCCCGCTCCCTAAGCCCTAAGAAGGGGCCCCTCTCTGATAAGGAAGGAAACGAAAGAATCTCCATTTTATGACAAATCCGGTCCGATGGCTGTTCTCCACTAACCACAAGGATATAGGGACTCTATATTTCATCTTCGGTGCCATTGCTGGAGTGATGGGCACATGCTTCTCAGTATTGATTCGTATGGAATTAGCACGACCCGGCGATCAAATTCTTGGTGGGAATCATCAACTTTATAATGTTTTAATAACGGCTCACGCTTTTTTAATGATCTTTTTTATGGTTATGCCGGCGATGATAGGTGGATCTGGTAATTGGTCTGTTCCGATTCTGATAGGTGCACCTGACATGGCATTTCCACGATTAAATAATATTTCATTCTGGTTGTTGCCACCAAGTCTCTTGCTCCTATTAAGCTCAGCCTTAGTAGAAGTGGGTAGCGGCACTGGGTGGACGGTCTATCCGCCCTTAAGTGGTATTACCAGCCATTCTGGAGGAGCAGTTGATTCAGCAATTTCTAGTCTTCATCTATCTGGTGTTTCATCCATTTTAGGTTCTATCAATTTTATAACAACTATCTCCAACATGCGTGGACCTGGAATGACTATGCATAGATCACCCCTCTTTGTGTGGTCCGTTCCAGTAACAGCATTCCCACTTTTATTATCACTTCCGGTACTGGCAGGGGCAATTACAATGTTATTAACCGATCGAAACTTTAATACAACCTTTTCTGATCCCGCAGGAGGGGGAGACCCCATCTTATACCAGCATCTCTTTCGGTTCTTCGGTCATCCAGAGGTGTATATTCCCATTCTGCCTGGATCCGGTATCATAAGTCATATCGTTTCGACTTTTTCGGGAAAACCGGTCTTCGGGTATCTAGGCATGGTTTATGCCATGATCAGTATAGGTGTTCTTGGATTTCTTGTTTGGGCTCATCATATGTTTACTGTGGGCTTAGACGTTGATACCCGTGCCTACTTCACCGCAGCTACCATGATCATAGCTGTCCCCACTGGAATTAAAATCTTTAGTTGGATCGCTACCATGTGGGGGGGTTCGATACAATACAAAACACCCATGTTATTTGCTGTAGGGTTCATCTTTTTGTTCACCATAGGAGGACTCACTGGAATAGTCCCGGCAAATTCTGGGCTAGACATTGCTCTACATGATACTTATTATGTGGTTGCACATTTCCATTATGTACTTTCTATGGGAGCCGTTTTTGCTTTATTTGCAGGATTTCACTATTGGGTGGGTAAAATCTTTGGTCGGACATACCCTGAAACTTTAGGTCAAATCCATTTTTGGATCACTTTTTTCGGGGTTAATCTGACCCTCTTTCCCATGCATTTCTTAGGGCTTTCGGGTATGCCACGTCGCATTCCAGATTATCCAGATGCTTACGCTGGATGGAATGCCCTTAGCAGTTTTGGCTCTTATATATCCGTAGTTGGGATTCGTCGTTTCTTCGTGGTCGTAACAATCACTTCAAGCAGTGGAAATAACATAACAAGGGCGAACATTCCTTGGGCTGTTGAACAAAATTCAACCACACTGGAATGGCTGGTACAAAGTCCTCCAGCTTTTCATACTTTTGGAGAACTTCCAGCTATCAAGGAGACGAAAAGATATGTGAAGTAAAAGAAGAAAAGGTCGCCGACTGCTACTAAGAACCTAACAGAACTTTTCAAAATGTGGGTTCCAACGAAGAAAAGAAGAGTTGAGGACCAACTTCGACCTAATTTAAGAGTTAAGAAAGCAAGCTCAGTTCAGAATGGCTACTTACCAACAGAGGATAGCGAGGTACTACAAGGCCAGAGTTAAATTTGGAAATTGGATCGAGCTGAGCCGGAGCTGCTCCTACTGACTATGACTGGACAGCAGTGGACTCTTTCTCAAAGTCTGACCCTGCCACCTATATTTGATTTGATGAAGCAACCATCACTGAAGCAATTGATTTTGTAGCCAGCTCAACTCCATTTAAAAGGTTAGTAGCGAAAGGTAAGGCTTCATTCCCGAGTGGACGAGAAGAAGGAGCAACCCCTCTTAAGTTAAGGGAAGAGAAGAAAGGCTATTTTACTAGACTAGCTACCGA